ACTCTATCTCCTGGTAGTATCCGTATAAAACTCCGTCGGATCCTCCCCGAAACATAACCTAGAATCAGATCCTCATTATCTAAACGAACTCGGAACATACCATTGGGAAGTGATTCAGTAATTAAACCTTCGTGAATTAATTTTTGTTCTTTCATTCCAGGTAACCCCCTTGAAGTATCAACTAATGGAGGAGGAGTGATAGTAGACAATCCGTCTTTCCTCTCTTTTTCCAAATAGCAAGTTACGGATCAAATTCGGATACCAGAAGGATCACCATATATAATACAAAATTTCTCCCCCAATTCCTTCTAGTCGAGCTTCTCGATCTGTCATTATACCTCGAGAAGTAGAAAGAATTACGATACCCATTCCACCTAAAATCCTAGGAATTCGTTGATAGTTGGAATAGATTCGTAGACCGGGTCGACTGATACGCTTTAAAATATTTTGATATGTTCCCTTCCTATTCCTTCTATGTCGCAGGGTTGAAACCAAAAAATATTTGTTGTTTTCCCGATGTTTCCTAACGTTTTCAATAAACCCTTCTCGTAGAAGTATTTTAACAATGTTTTCGGTGATATTAGTAGATGTTATTCGAACCGTTCCCTTTTTATCCATGTTAGCATTTCTTATAGAAGTTATTATATCGGCAATAGTGTCCCTACCCATGACGAACTAGAATTCTTGGTGCCTCACAGTTTTGATATAATCAACATGTTCCACTTTTTTTTTTTTTATTTTTTTCTTATTTATTTATGAATTAGTAAAGGTATATGCGTGAGACACAATCTACTAACGTGATCTATTTCAGATACCTTACTACACTCCATACTCTATTATGGTCTCATCTACTCGTATTTATATATTTATAAGACTTCAGGAGCTAATGAGACTATTTTAGTGAAACTCAACTGTCTCAATTCCCGAGCGATCGCTCCAAAAACTCGAGTTCCTTTTGGATTTCCTTCTTGATCAATGACAACTGCTGCATTGTCATCATATCGTATTATCATACCGTTGTCACGTTTGAGTTCTTTACATGTACGCACAATTACAGCTCTGATCACTTCTGATCTTTCGAGAGGCATATTGGGCACTGCTTCTTTGATTACAGCAACAATAACGTCACCAATATGAGCATATCGCTGATTACTAGCTCCTATGATTCGAATACACATCAATTCTCGAGCCCCGCTGTTGTCTGCTACATTCAAATGGGTCTGAGGTTGAATCATATCATTTTTTGAATCTGCTCTTTCAATGCAAAGGGCAAAGGAAAAAGAGAGAAATATTGTCTTCCCAGAAATCAAAAAATCTGCGATTGTATTTTTCATCACAAATACCCTTCAAATACCTATCACGCGATAATGAATTGAGTTCGTATAGGCATTTTGGACGCAGCTATTGAAATAGCTGCTCTGGCTACAGTTTCTGATATTCCGCCCATTTCATAAAGTATTCGACCTGGTTTAACGACAGATACCCAATATTCGGGAGATCCTTTCCCCGAACCCATGCGTGTTTCGGTAGGTCTTACTGTAACGGGTTTGTCGGGAAATATACGTACCCATATTTTTCCACCGCGGCGCGCATACCGTGTCATTGCCCGTCGTCCTGCTTCTATTTGTCTAGATGTGATCCAAGCGGGTTCAAGTGCCTGAAGAGCGTATTTACCGAAACAAATATGATTGCCTCGATAAGATATTCCCTTCATTCTTCCTCTATGTTGTTTACGGAATCTGGTTCTTTTGGGGTTCTAGTTGATGGTTTTTTCTCAATACCATCTCTACTGCAGAACCGGACATGAGAGTTTCTTCTCATCCAGCTCCTCGCGAATGAAACGATTCAATAATATTACAGATGCACATGTATTTATTTAATGAATAATACACGGATTTATTGATATTTAATCTGTCACACAGCAATCCGTATATCTTGTATATTATCTTGTATATATAGCTAGACGTATATTTCTATTTATATGGGATAATGCCTTTCTTTTGAAAATGAATTCTTGACCTTTACCGAATCCGTCAAAATATTGCAATCCAATAATGGCTTCGCGGGCGAATATTTACTCTTTCCTTACTTTCTTCATTTGTAGGTTGAACCTATGACCTATCAGAATAAATCAATTGGTTCCTGGTTGATTCCGCCATCCCACCCAATGAATCATTAGGATTTGTTTTTAATAGAATCTTCTGCAGTCACAGGTTCCGTCGTTCCCATAGCTTTTCATTAATGGCTAGGCCTGAACTATGCAATGGAGCTCCTAATGAAATTTGTTCCCGAGCCAATCTCCTCAGTCTCTATTGACTCGAGGCTCTTTATTATTTGTACTTTTCTTATGAACCTTATTCATCTAATTACTAATTATGGATGAATCAGTATTGATGCTTTATCACACTGCTTTTTATGATAATAATGTGATTGATAGACCATACATATTGGAATCATATATCATGGAGATTCTCCTTCTCTCTTTCTCTCGCCCTTCCATTTACCCACATCCTTCTATTTTCCTTTCCCTTTCCAAGCCATAAATGGACTTTTCCTTTATGGAAAAAAAAAAAAAAGATTTCAGTTGTTACAACTATATGATCGATACATCATATAGTGACTGGTTCCTTGGATCTCGATAATACAAAGCAATGAGTTGGTTACTAGTTCTTATAGTTATTAGTTAGGGGCTGGTCTGTTTTTTTTTTTTGAATCCCAACTCTAAAGAAAAAACCAACGAGTCACACACTAAGCATAGCAGTTCTACCAAATGGTCAATCGAATTTTTATTCAACCCTATAGAATTAGAATTGCTCATTTTTCATTTTTTTTTTATTGAAGTGAAAAGGAATAGTTTGTAGTTTTTGTTCTATCGCGGAATAGAATGGCAAGCAAAGGAGGGACCATTATTTCTCGTCTACAAATATCCAAATTTTGATGCCCAATATTCCATAGGCGGTTTGAACTGGATAGGAACAATGATCAATTTTAGCTCGAATGGTTTGTAGGGGAACCCTACCTTCTCTGATCCATTCGACACGTGCAATTTCTTTTCCGTCGATACGCCCTGCAATTTCCACTTGAATTCCTTTTGTGTCTGCTTCTTCAGTTAATTCAATAGCTTTTTTCATTGCCTTTCGAAACGAAACTCGATTCTTTAATTGTAGAGCTATATATTCTGCAAGAATATTAGGTTGTCCATAAGGTTTTGCAACTCTTGTAATAGCAATGTTAAGTCTCCGGTTCACAGAATGAAACCCCTTTTGTACATTGATCTGTAATTCTTTGATTCCTCGTGTTTGGCCTTCTATTAACAAGTTTTGGAATCCAATATAGATTATGACCTGGATCAGATCCATTTTTTTTTGAATCTCTATATGTGCAATTCCAATTCCTTCGAAACTTGAGGATATTCTTATATTTTTTTGTAAATATATCTTGATACAATCCCGTATTTTTTCATCTTCCTGTAGACCTATGTAATAACTTTTTGGTTGTGCGAACCAAAGGGAACGATGACTTTGGGTTTCCCCAAGTCGGAAACCAAGTGGATTTATTTTTTGACCCATCTTTTTTTTTCTCTCTCTCTTTCTTTCTCTATATATCTTTCTATTATAGGATCTCTCCGTACATTTTTTGTTTCTAAAAATATATCCTGATCCGTTTTCTTTTTAGATCTATCCTTCAATACAATAATTATATGACAAGCGAGTCTTTCTATTGGATAACTACGTCCTCTAGCCCGGGGTTTGAACTTTTTCACGATAGTACCCCCATGGACTTCGGCTTTACTAATGACTGAATCAGCTTCGTTGAAACTTTTATTGTGACTAGCATTTGCTGCTGCAGAATAAACCAGTTTAAAAATGGGATAAAATGCTCGATAAGGCATGAGTTCCAATAACATAAGTGTTTTCTCATAGGAATGTCCACGAATCTGATCAATGACTCTTCGTGCTTTGTGAGCAGACATAGATACATGTTGAGCTAAAGCTTGTACTTGTGTGCTTGTGCTCGAGCTCCTCTTCATCTTCTGCTTTTTCAAGGTCTTCTTCCACTTTCTCCACTTTGACATAAGGTTCACCTCCCACCAATGAACGACGAGCACCTACTTTTATTTTATTTTTTTTTTATTAAAGGAGAGATCTAGTATCGTTTCTCGCATGTCCCCGGAAAGTCAGAGTAGGTGCGAATTCTCCCAATTTGTGACCCACCATACGATCTGTTATATAAATAGGTATATGTGCCTTTCCATTATGAACGGCAATTGTATTGCCGATCATTGTGGGTATAATGGTAGATGCCCGGGACCAAGTTCCTATTATCTCTTTTTCCTCTCTCATGTTGAGCTTCTCCATTTTTGCCAATAAATGATTATCTACAAAAGGATTTTTTTTTAGTGAACGGGTCACGGCCGATTACTCCTTGTTAGTTAGTATTTTTTGACTGAATTTTCTCTATAAGAGGTAGAATAGAATAACCCGGTTGAAGCGTAATGATCATACGTCTGTAATGCATTTCCCATAATAGGTCCCATTCTTCTACCCTTTCCCGGGAGTCGATGACTATTTATAGCTATTACTTTGACGCCAAAGAAGAGTTCGACCCAATGCTTTATTTCTGTCCTAGTTGATCCTGATTCGACATTAGAAGTATATTGATTGTTCCCCAATAACCGAATACTCTTTTCTGTAAAGACTGCATATTTGATTCCATCCATAAATCCACTTTCTTCCCCACGAGTTCCAGTATCGATAAGAATTCTAGTTCTTACTCTTCATATGTTATGGTTGGTATGAATATACCATACCAATTCGTTATGTATGGATGATGAGATTCCATTGATACAGAGCCAATTCCAATAGACTTATTGAATATTCCCGTTGGCCTGCATCCAGCAGGAATTGAACCTACGAATTCGCCAATTATGAGTTGGGCGCTTTAACCATTCAGCCATGGATGCTTCGCGGGGGTCATTGTACATTGTGAATGACCCAATTCCAATTGAATTGGATTCCTTAGGAGGAATCAATGAGAGGACATCAATTCAAATCCTGGATCTTCGAATTGAGAGAGATCAAGAATTCTCACTATTTCTTAGATTCATGGACCAAATTCGATTCGGTGGGATCTTTCACTCCCATTTTTTTCCACCAAGAGCGCTTTATGAGACTCTTTGACCCCCGAATTTGGACTGTCCTACTTTCACGTGATTCACAGGGTTCAACAAGCACTCGATATTTCACGATCAAGGGTGTAGTACTGCTTGTAGTAGTGGTCCTTATATATCGTACTAACAATCGAAATAGGGTCGAAAGAAAAAATCTCTATTTGATGGGGCTTCTTCCTATACCTATGAATTCCATTGGACCCAAAAATTATACATTGAAAGAGAAAGAATCTTTTTGGTCTTCCAATCTCAATAGGTTGATTGTTTCGCTCCTGTATCTTCAAAAAGGGAAAAAGATCTCTGAGAGTTGTTTCATGGATCCGAAAGAGAGTACTTGGGTTCTCCCAATAACTAAAAAGCGTATCATGCCTGAATCTAACTGGGGTTCGCGGCGGTGGAGGAACCAGATCGGAAAAAAGAGGGATTCTAGTTGTAAGATATCTAATGAAACCGTAGCTGGAATTGAGATCTCATTCAAAGAGAAAGATATCAAATATCTGGAGTTTCTTTTTGTATCCTATACGGATGATCCGATCCGCAAGGACCATGATTGGAAATTCTTTGATCGCCTTTCTCCGAGTAAGAAACGAAACATAATCAACTTGAATTCGGGACAGCTATTCGAAATCTTAGTGAAACACTTGATTTGTTATCTCATGTCTGCTTTTCATGAAAAAAGACCAATTGAGGTGGAGGGTTTCTTCAAACAACAAGGAGCTGAGGCAACTATTCAATCAAACGATATTGAGCATGTTTCCCATCTCTTCTCGAGAAACAAGTGGGGTATTTTTTTTCAAAATTGTGCTCAATTTCATATGTGGCAATTCCGCCAAGATCTCTTCGTTAGTTGGGGGAAGAATCAGCACAAATCGGATTTTTTGAGGAACGTCTCGAGAGAGGATTTGATTTGGTTAGACAATGTGTGGTTGGTAAACAAGGATCGGTTTTTTAGCAAGGTACGGAATGTATCGTCAAATATTCAATATGATTCCACAAGATCTATTTTCTTTCAAGTAACGGATTCTAGCCAATTGAAAGGATCTTCTGATCAATCCAGAGATCCTTTCGATTCCATTAGTAATGAGGATTCGGAATATCACACATTGATTAATCAAACAGAGATTCAGCAACTAAAAGAAAGATCGATTCTTTTGGATCCTTCCTTTCTTCAAACGGAACGAACAGAGATAGAATCAGATCGATTCCCGAAATGCCTTTCTGGATATTCCTCAATGTCCCGGCTATTCACGGAACGTGAGAAGCAGATGAATAATCATCTGCTTCCGGAAGAAATCGAAGAATTTCTTGGGAATCCTACAAGATCAATTCGTTCTTTTTTCTCTGATAGATGGTCAGAACTTCATCTGGGTTCGAATCCTACTGAGAGGTCGACTAGAGATCAGAAATTGTTGAAGAAACAAGAAGGTGTTTCTTTTGTCCCTTCCAGGCGATCGGAAAATAAAGAAATAGTTGATATATTCAAGATAATTACGTATTTACAAAATACCGTCTCAATTCATCCTATTTCATCAGATCCGGGATGTGATATGGTTCCGAAGGATGAACCGGATATGGACAGTTCCAATAAGATTTCATTCTTGAACGAAAATGCATTTTTTGATTTATTTCATCTATTCCATGACCGGAACAAGGGGGGATACCAAGATTTTGAATCAGAAGAGAGATTTCAAGAAATGGCAGATCTATTCACTCTATCAATAACCGAGCCGGGTTTGGTGTATCATAAGGGATTTGCCTTGTCTATCGATTCCTACGGATTGGATCCAAAAAAATTATTGAATGAGGTATTCAACTCCAGGGATGAATCGAAAAAGAAATCTTTATTGGTTCTACCTCCTATTTTTTATGAAGAGAATGAATCTTTTTATCGAAGGATCAGAAAAAAATCGGTCCGGATCTCCGATTTGGAAGATCCAAAACCAAAAATAGTGGTATTTGCTAACAACAACATAATGGAGGCGGTCAATCAATATAGATTGATCCGAAATCTGATTCAAATCCAATATAGCACCTATGGGTACATAAGAAATATATCGAATCGATTCTTTTTAATGAATCGATCCGATCGCAACTTCGAATATGGAATTCAAAGGCATCAAATAGGAAATGATACTCTGAATCATCTAACTATAATAAAATATACGATCAACCAACATTTATCCAATTTGAAAAAGAGTCAGAAGAAGTGGTTCGATCCTCTTATTTCTCGAACCGAGAGATCCATGAATCGGGATCCTAATGCATATAGATACAAATGGTCCAATGGGAGCAAGAATTTCCAAGAACATTTGGAACATTTCGTTTCTGAA